TTAAAAATAAGCTAAAATAAGCTTTTGGGTTCATACCCCAACTATAAAGGATAATCCTTTTTTTTAAATTTTAATTTTATATTAATTAATTTTTTTTAATAAAGTGCCTGATTAAAGGATTATTCTGATAGGATAAATTAAGTAAATAATATTTACCTTTATTATATTTTATAGAATTAAACTATATCTAATAGTATCAAAAACTATTGTGCTTCTTACACTAAAATATAATTATTTTATTAATAATGAATTTATAATTCTTTTTATTTTTTTTAAAAATTTTATTTTAAATTTTTTTTTCATTTAATTCCTCCAAAATATTTTTTTTTTTTATTTTGATTTTTAGTACATTAATTTCAATTTCTTCTAATTCATGATTTGGTTGTTGAATTGGATTAGAAATTAATTTATTAAGATTTATTCCCCTAATTTCAAATTCTAATAATCTATTAGCTACAGAAGCATCATTAAAATATTTTCTTACTCAATCAATTGCTTCTATTAATTTTTTATTTTCAATTTTAATAAAAATAATATTATTAAAAAATTTTGAAATAAATTTTTTCTTATCAATTATAATTAATTCCTCAATATTAATAAAAATAGGAGCTTCCCCCTTCCATTTTTGATTTCCTAATATTGTAGAAGGATTATCTTGATTTAATAATTTTATTTTAATAACATGACAAAAAATTACCCCCATAATTATTTTGTCTTATTATTTTAATAAAAATTTCATTTTAATAATTATTATATTAAATGCTATTATTGGAGCTTTAGGAGGACTAAATCAAACTTCTTTACGAAAAATTATAGCTTTCTCTTCTATTAATAATTTAAGTTGAATGTTATCTTCCATTATAATTAGAGAAAATTTATGAATATTTTATTTATTTATATATTCTTTTATAATTAGAATTATATGTTTTATCTTTTTTTTTTTTAATATATTTTATATTAATCAATTATTTATTAACAATATAAATTCATTAATTAAAATTAATTTATTAATTAATTTTTTATCATTAGGTGGATTACCACCTTTTATTGGATTTTTCCCTAAGTGAATTATTATTAATTTTTTAATTATAAATCAAATATATTTTTTAACTTTTATTCTTATTATAATAAGATTAATTTTATTATTTTTTTATATTCGTATTATTTATTCAACTTTCATATTTAATTATATAAAAATAAAATGATTTAAAATTTTTATTAAAAATAATAAATTTTCTTTAATTAATATTTTTTCTTTTTTTTCTCTTTCAGGAATAATTCTTAGAACCTTTTTTTTCTTATAAGGTTTTAAGTTAAAATAAACTAATAGTCTTCAAAATTATTTATAAAGAATTATTCTTTAAGCCTTAGTATACTTTTACTCCTTAAAATTTGCAATTTTATATCATTATTGACTATAAGACTAAGACTTAATTTTTATAAAAAAAAAAATTAATAAAAGAGAATATTCTCGTTAATAAATTTACAATTTATCGCTTATAACTCAGCCATTTTATTTTATTATTTATAGCGAAAATGACTTTATTCAACAAATCATAAAGATATTGGAACTTTATATTTTATTTTTGGTATTTGAGCAGGAATAGTAGGAACCTCATTAAGATTATTAATTCGAGCTGAATTAGGAAATCCCGGTTCTTTAATTGGAGATGATCAAATTTATAATACTATTGTCACAGCTCATGCTTTTATTATAATTTTTTTTATAGTAATACCTATTATAATTGGAGGATTTGGAAATTGACTAGTCCCTTTAATATTAGGAGCTCCTGATATAGCATTCCCTCGAATAAATAATATAAGTTTTTGATTACTTCCCCCTTCATTAACTCTTTTAATTTCAAGAAGAATTGTAGAAAATGGGGCAGGAACAGGATGAACAGTTTACCCCCCTCTTTCTTCTAATATTGCCCATAGAGGTAGATCAGTAGATTTAGCTATTTTTTCCTTACATTTAGCTGGGATTTCTTCAATTTTAGGAGCTATTAATTTTATTACTACAATTATTAATATACGATTAAATAATTTAATATTTGATCAAATACCTTTATTTGTTTGAGCTGTAGGAATTACTGCATTTTTATTATTATTATCATTGCCTGTATTAGCAGGAGCTATTACTATACTTTTAACAGATCGAAATTTAAATACTTCTTTTTTTGATCCAGCAGGAGGAGGAGATCCTATTTTATACCAACATTTATTTTGATTTTTTGGTCATCCTGAAGTTTACATTTTAATTTTACCAGGATTTGGTATAATTTCACATATTATTTCTCAAGAAAGAGGAAAAAAAGAAACATTTGGATGTTTAGGAATAATTTATGCAATATTAGCTATTGGATTATTAGGATTTATTGTTTGAGCTCATCATATATTTACTGTAGGTATAGATATTGATACCCGAGCTTATTTTACTTCCGCAACAATAATTATTGCCGTACCAACAGGAATTAAAATTTTTAGATGATTAGCTACCTTCCATGGAACTCAAATCAATTATTCCCCTTCAATTTTATGAAGTTTAGGATTTGTATTCTTATTTACAGTAGGAGGATTAACTGGAGTAATTCTTTCTAATTCTTCTATTGATATTACTCTTCATGATACATATTATGTAGTTGCTCATTTTCATTATGTTTTATCTATAGGAGCTGTATTTGCAATTATAGGAGGTTTTATTCATTGATATCCTTTATTTACTGGTTTATGTTTAAATCCTTATCTTTTAAAAATTCAATTTTTTATTATATTTATTGGTGTTAATTTAACTTTCTTCCCTCAACATTTTTTAGGATTAGCAGGAATACCTCGACGATATTCTGATTATCCTGATTCTTATATTTCTTGAAATATTATTTCTTCTTTAGGATCATATATTTCATTATTAGCTGTAATATTCATATTAATTATTATTTGAGAATCAATAATTAATCAACGAATTGCTTTATTCCCATTAAATTTATCTTCATCAATTGAATGATACCAAGCTCTTCCCCCTGCTGAACATTCATATAATGAACTTCCTATTTTAAGAAATTTCTAATATGGCAGATTATATGTAATGGATTTAAACCCCATTTATAAAGGTTTATCCTTTTTTTAGAAATAGCAACATGATCTAATTTAAATTTACAAAATGGAGCTTCTCCTTTAATAGAACAAATTATTTTTTTTCATGATCATACTTTAATTATTCTTATTATAATTACAATTTTAGTTGGATATTTAATAATAAGATTATTATTTAATAAATATATTAATCGATTCTTATTAGAAGGTCAAATAATTGAATTAATTTGAACTATTTTACCAGCAATTACTTTAATTTTTATTGCTCTTCCTTCTCTTCGTCTTTTATATTTATTAGATGAATTAAATAATCCTTTAATTACTTTAAAATCAATTGGTCATCAATGATATTGAAGTTATGAATATTCAGATTTTCATAATATTGAATTTGATTCTTATATAATCCCTTCTAATGAACTCCAACCTACTAATTTTCGTTTATTAGATGTAGATAATCGAATTATTTTACCTATAAATAATCAAATTCGTATTTTAGTAACAGCCACAGATGTAATTCATTCATGAACAGTACCTTCTTTAGGTGTAAAAGTTGATGCTAATCCAGGACGATTAAATCAAACTAACTTTTTTATTAATCGACCTGGAATTTTTTATGGTCAATGCTCAGAAATCTGCGGGGCAAATCATAGTTTTATACCTATTGTAATTGAAAGAATTTCAATTAAAAATTTTATTAATTGAATTAATAATTATTCTTCATTAGATGACTGAAAGCAAGTACTGGTCTCTTAAACCATTTTATAGTAAATTAGCAATTACTTCTAATGAAAGAATTAGTTAAATAAATAACATAAATATGTCAAATTTAAATTATTACTTTAGTAATATTCTTTTATTCCTCAAATAATACCTATTAACTGATTAATATCATTTTTTTTTTTTATTATTATTTTTTTAATTTTTAATATTATAAATTATTATATTTATAATATTAACATTAATAATTCTAATAATAATTTTAATTTTAAAAAAAAAAATTTAAATTGAAAATGATAAGCAATTTATTTTCAATTTTTGATCCTTCTACTAATATTTTTAATCTTTCATTAAATTGAATTAGAACTATTTTAGGTATTCTATTTATTCCTTATTCATTTTGATTAATTCCTAATCGACACTATATATTTTGAAATTTTATTCTTTCCAAACTTCATAATGAATTTAAAACTTTATTAAAAAATAATTATTTTCAAGGATCAACATTTATCTTTATTTCAATATTTACATTTATTTTATTTAATAATTTTTTAGGATTATTTCCTTATATTTTTACAAGTACTAGTCATTTAACTTTATCATTATCAATTTCTCTCCCTTTATGATTAAGTTTTATAATTTATGGATGATTAAATAATTCACAACACATATTTATTCATATAATCCCTCAAGGAACTCCAACAATTTTAATACCTTTTATAGTATTAATTGAAACAATTAGAAACATTATTCGCCCAGGTACTTTAGCTGTACGATTAACAGCTAATATAATTGCTGGACATCTATTAATAACTCTTTTAAGAGGAACAGGTCCTAATATAAATCATTATATAATTATATTATTAGTATTAATTCAAATTTTATTATTAGTATTAGAATCAGCAGTAGCAATTATTCAATCATATGTTATTGCAATTTTAAGAACATTATATTCTAGAGAAGTAAATTAAATAATATATATATATATATATATATATATATATAATAGTTTAACAAATAATTAATGAAAATTACTCATAATCATCCATTTCATTTAGTAGATTATAGACCATGACCTTTAACAGGAGCTATCGGAGTTATAACTTTAGTTACAGGTATAGTTAAATGATTCCATAATTTCAATTTAAATTTATTAATTTTAGGATATATTATTATTATTTTAACCATATATCAATGATGACGAGATGTATGTCGTGAAGGTACTCTTCAAGGAAAACATACCATTTTAGTTACTAAAGGTCTTCGTTGAGGAATAATTTTATTTATTGTTTCAGAAATCTTTTTTTTTGTTTCTTTTTTTTGAGCATTTTTTCATAGAAGTTTATCTCCTAATATTGAAATTGGTTCAATATGACCTCCAATAAGAATTACACCTTTTAACCCCTTTCAAATTCCCTTACTTAATACTATTATTTTAATTAGATCTGGAGTATCAGTCACTTGAGCTCACCATGCTCTAATAGAAAATAATAATTCTCAAACAACTCAAGGTTTATTTATTACAGTAATGTTAGGAATTTATTTTACTATTTTACAAGCATATGAATATTTTGAAGCTCCTTTTACCATTGCTGATAGAATTTATGGATCAACATTTTTCGTAACTACAGGATTTCATGGATTACATGTTATTATTGGTACTATATTTTTATTAATTTGTTTAATTCGACATTTAAATAATCATTTTTCTAAAAATCATCATTTTGGATTTGAAGCTGCTGCATGATATTGACATTTTGTAGATGTAGTATGATTATTTCTTTATATCTTTATCTATTGATGAGGAAATTAATTATTTATATAATATATTTAGTATATTTGACTTCCAATCAAAAAGATTAAAAAATTTTTAATATAAATAATTATTTTAATAATAAATATTTTTTTTTTAATTATAATTATTTCTAATATTATAATATTTTTATCAATTATTCTATCAAAAAAATCATTTTCAGATCGAGAAAAATCATCTCCTTTTGAATGCGGATTTGATCCAAAATCTTCAGCTCGAATTCCATTTTCTCTTCATTTTTTTTTAATTACAGTTATTTTTTTAATTTTTGATGTAGAAATTGCATTAATTTTTCCAATTATTCCCCTATTTAAAATAGTAAATTTTATTTTATGAACAAAAATTAGATTTTTTTTTTTATTAATTTTAATTATTGGACTTTTCCATGAATGAAATCAAAATATATTAAATTGAACAAACTAAATTAATAATAAAAATAAATGATAAATATATATATATATATATATATATATATATATATATATATATTTATAATAAAGGATTATAGTTTATGAAAACATTTGATTTGCATTCAAAAAATATTGAATTTACTCAATTTATCTTATTTAATAATAATATATATATATATATATATATATATATATATAAATAAATAAGAAGCAAATTTGCATTTAATTTCGACTTAAAAGATTGAGTTTAATAAACTCCTTATTTATTTAATTGAAACCAAAATAGAGGTATATCACTGTTAATGATAAAATTGAATATAAATTCCAATTAAATAATATTCATCTTAATTAAATAATTTTATTCATCAAAGAAATATAAAGATTAAAAATAAGCTGCTAACTTAATTTTTAGTGGTTAAATTCCATTAATATTTCTTTCTTATTTATATAGTTTAAATAAAACTTTACATTTTCATTGTAAAAATAAAATAATAATTTTTATAAATATTAATCTTTATTATTTAAAAATAATAACTATTTCCTTAATATCTTCAATATTATGCTCTACAATATAAGCTATTTAAATATAATAATAATATAAATAAACTAATTATTATTCAAATAATAAATCTAAGTAAATAAATTTTTAAATTATTTATTTGAAAAAAATTATAAAAAATAGAATATTTCTTTATAACTTCTATTAAACCTCACCCTCTATATAATTCTCTTCAACCTATATCAACATTTTTTAATAAATTTTGTCCAAAATTAAGAAAATAATATCTTAAACCATAAGTTGATAAATTAGGTATAAATCATATAAAACATAAAAAATTTCTTAAATTATAAGTTATTAAAAACTTATTTACAGAATAAATTTGTATATTTCTAATTAAATATCCTATTAATCCTCCTAATATTCTAACATAAATAACTATTATTTTTAAATTAAAAGGTAAATAAATTATATAAGGATAAGAAAAAATTATTCAACTTAAAAATCTTCCTCTAATAACTCTTATAAATAATAATACAAATATACTCTTTAATATAACATAATCTTCATCATATAAATTATAAATTCTTATTAAATTAAAATCATTAATTATTAAATATATAATTAAACGAATAGTATAAAATATAGTTAACCCTGTTGAAATATAATATAAAAAAAATACTAATAAATTTAAATTTCTAAATCTTACTAACTCTAAAATTAAATCCTTAGAATAAAATCCAGCTAAAAATGGAATACCACATAAAGCTAAATTAGAAATATTTATACATAAAGATGTTAAAGGAATATATAATCTAATCCCCCCTATAAAACGAATATCTTGTATATCTCTTATTATATGAATAATTACCCCAGCACACATAAATAATAAAGCTTTAAATATAGCATGAGTTAATAAATGAAAAAAAGCTAAATCAGGTAACCCTATACTTAAAATTCTTATTATTAAACCTAATTGTCTTAATGTAGATAAAGCAATAATTTTTTTTAAATCAAATTCATAATTAGCTCTAATACCTGCTATAAATATTGTTAATCCAGATAATAATAATAATAATTTTAAAAAAAATGTATTAATTAATAATAAATTAAATCGAATTAATAAATATACTCCTGCTGTAACTAAAGTTGATGAGTGAACTAAAGCAGAAACAGGAGTAGGAGCTGCTATAGCTGCTGGTAATCAAGATCTAAATGGAATTTGAGCTCTTTTAGTTATAGCAGCTATAATAATTATTGAACCAATTATTGTTATTTCTCAATCATTTTGTATAAATTCTAAATAAAAAATATAATTTCATCTTCCATAATTTATTATTCAAGAAATAATTATTAAAATAAATACATCCCCAATTCGATTAGATAATGCAGTTAATATCCCAGCATTATAAGATTTTAAATTTTGATAATAAATTACCAATAAATAAGAAACTAAACCTAATCCATCTCATCCTAATAAAATTCTAATAATATTAGGTCTAATAATTAATATTATTATTGACGTTACAAATAATAACACTAAAATAATAAAACGTCTTAAATTTAATTCCGAACTCATATATCTTTTTCTATAATAAATAACAACAGAAGAAATTAAAAAAACAAATATTATAAATAATAAAGATATTCAATCTAATAAAATTGATATAACAATACTTATTGAATTAAAAGAAATAATTTCTCATTCTAAAAAAATAACTATATTATTCATAATAAAATAAATTATTAAAAAAAAATTTAATAATCTTATTATTATTAAAAAAAAAAAAGAAATAAAACAAATAGAATATTTTAAATTATTTATAATTTAAAATGAATTTTATTCATATTTTTGATACCACAAATCAATATTTTTATTAAATTATTTAAATAAAATCAAATTATTCTATAATCAATTTTAATTATTATTAAATTTAAAGGTAATCAATGTAATATTAATATTAAATATTCACGAGAAACACCTGTATAGTAACTATAAATACCTGAATAATATTTTCCATGTTGAATATATGAATATAAATATAATCTATAACCTGCTCTAAAAAAAGAAATTAATATTAATATAATTATAGAAAATCAAGATCATCTTATTAATCTATTAATTAATCTAATTTCTCCTATTAAATTTAATCTAGGAGGAGCTGCCATATTAGATGATATTAATAAAAATCACCACAATCTTATAGAAGGTATAAAATTTATTATTCCTTTATTAATATATAATCTTCGTCTATGAAGACGTTCATAACTAATATTAGCTAAACAAAATATTCCTGAAGAACATAACCCATGACCAATTATTATAATATATGAACCTAAAAATCCTCAATAATTTATAATTATAATTCCTCTAATTACTATTCTTATATGAGCTACAGATGAATAAGCAATTAAAGATTTAATATCTACTTGACAAAAACATTTTAATCTAATATAAAATCCTCCAATTAATCTAATTACAATTCTAATATAATTTAATTTTAAATTAACTTGTTGTAAAAAAATTATTAAACGTAATAATCCATAACCACCTAATTTTAATATAATTCCAGCTAAAATTATTGATCCTGAAACAGGAGCTTCAACATGAGCTTTTGGTAATCATAAATGAACAAAATATATTGGTATTTTCACTAAAAATGCTATAATTATAGAAAAATATAATAAATATATATTTATATTCATAAACTTTAAAAAATAAATTATTATTGTATTTATTTCATTAAAAATATAAAAAATTCCTATTAATAAAGGTAAAGAAACAAATAAAGTATAAAATAATAAATATATACCTGCTTTAATTCGCTCAGGTTGATAACCTCAACTAATAATTAATATTAAAGTAGGAATTAATCTTCCCTCAAAAAATAAATAAAATAAAAATATATTTATTACTCTAAAAGTTAAATATAATATAATTAATAAAAAAACAATATTAAATAAAAAAAAATTTACATAAAAATTTACTTTAAAAATATTTTCTCTAGCTATAATTATTAAAATAGAAATTCATATTCTTAATATAATTAAACCATAAGATATAATATCACATGATAATATATATCTTAAATTACAATATAATCCAAATGTCACATTCAAATTTATATATAAAAATATTATAAAAAATATTATTATTTGAACCATTCAAAATATATTTTTTATAAAACAAACAGGAACTAAAAATAATATTATTATCAAAAATTTTATCATTTATTTTTTAATTTTAAATTTTAATTATTTAATAAAATATTTATTTTATTATTTAAATATTCATTAAATATTATTTTAATAATAATATATTATAATATATTAAAACCTTGAAAATAATCATTACCATGAGTTCGAATTAAAGATACTAAAATAGATAACCCTAAAGCTCCCTCACAAACTGAAAAAACTAAAAATACCATTAATATATATATATCATATTCAATATAATTAAAAAAAATTAATATAAAAAAAAAAATTCTTAAAACAATAAATTCCAAACTCAACAAAACAATTAATAAATGTTTATGTTTTAAAACAAAAATTAAATTTCCAATAATAAATATAACTAAAAAAATTATTCATATAAAAATTATCATTTATAGTTTTTATAGTTTAAAAAAAACATTGGTCTTGTAAATCAAAATTAAGTAACTTACTTTAAAAACTTCAAAGAAAAAGAATTTCTTTATCAATAATCTCCAAAATTATTATTTTTTTTAAACTATTCTTTGATTTGATATAACAAAAATAATTTTATCATTTCTAATTACTTTTATTACATTTTTTATAATATTTTTAAATAACCCTTTATCTATAGGATTAATAATTTTATTACAAACTTTATTAATTTGTATATTATCAGGAATATTAATTAAAACATACTGATTCTCTTATATTTTATTTTTAACTTTTTTAGGTGGATTATTAGTATTATTTATTTATGTTTCTAGAATTGCTTCTAATGAATTATTTAAACCATCATTTAATACTAAATTATTTATAATACTATTTATTATATTAATAATAATCATTCAATTATTATTTATAAACAATTTATATTGAATAAACTTTTCATTTAATTCTGATATAAATAATTTTATTTCTTTATCATTATTTATAAATAATGAAAATAAAATTAACTTAAGTAAATTATATAATAATCAAACTTTTATAATTATATTAATATTAATTATTTATTTATTTATTACATTAATTGCAGTAGTAAAAATTACTAATATTTTTTATGGACCTTTACGATCAAAAATATAAATTAAATCTAATGATAAATAAAAATAAATTTTTATTAATACGAAAAACTAATCCCATTTTAAAAATTATTAATGGATCATTAATTGATTTACCTTCACCTTCTAATATTTCTTATTGATGAAATTTTGGATCATTATTAGCCTTATGTTTAATAATTCAAATTTTAACTGGACTATTTTTAACTATATATTATACAGCTAATATTGAATTAGCATTTTATAGAGTAAATTATATCTGCCGAAATGTAAATTATGGATGATTAATTCGTACTTTACATGCAAATGGAGCATCATTTTTTTTTATTTGTATTTATCTTCATATTGGACGAGGAATTTATTATGAATCTTTCAATTTAAAACATACTTGAATAATTGGAGTAATAATTTTATTTTTATTAATAGCAACAGCTTTTATAGGATATGTTTTACCTTGAGGTCAAATATCATTTTGAGGAGCTACCGTAATTACTAATTTATTATCTGCAATTCCTTATTTAGGTTCTATATTAGTTAATTGAATTTGAGGAGGATTTTCAGTAGATAATGCAACTTTAACTCGATTCTATACCTTTCATTTTTTATTACCTTTTATTATTTTAATAATAACTATAATTCATTTACTCTTTCTCCATCAAACAGGTTCTAATAACCCTTTAGGTTTAAATAGAAATTATGATAAAATCCCTTTCCATCCTTTTTTTTCTTATAAGGATTTATTAGGAGCAATTTTATTATTATTTATACTAATTATATTAACTCTAACAAATCCATATTTACTTGGAGATCCAGATAATTTCATTCCAGCCAATCCTTTAGTCACACCTGAACATATTCAACCAGAATGATACTTCTTATTTGCTTATGCCATTTTACGCTCAATTCCAAATAAACTTGGAGGAGTTATTGCTTTAGTAATATCAATTTTAATTTTAATTATCTTACCATTCACTTTTAATAAAAAAATTCAAGGAATCCAATTTTATCCTATCAATCAAATACTATTCTGAACTTTAGTAACTATAATCATTTTATTAACTTGAATTGGAGCACGACCTGTAGAAAATCCATATATTATTACAGGACAATTATTAACTATTTTCTATTTTTCTTATTTCATTATTAATCCTTTAACAAGTAAATATTGAGATAAATTAATTTTTAATTAATTAATGAGCTTGTAAAAGCATTTGTTTTGAAAACTTAAGAAAGAATTATTATTCTATTAATTTTTATACTAAAAATAATCAATAATTTATTAATTATATTAAAAAAATTTTTAAACCTAAAAAAAATAATAAAAAATTTATAGATACAGGTAAATATCTTTTTCAAGCTAAATATATTAATTTATCATATCGATAACGAGGTAAAGTTCCCCGTACTCAAATAAATAAAAAAGAAATAAATGTTAATTTTAAAAAAAAAAAAATAGTTAAATTAAATCCACCTATATAAATTATAACAAATAATAAACTTATAAATAAAATTCTTGAATATTCAGCTAAAAAAATTAATGCAAATCCTCCTCTTCTATACTCAACATTAAACCCTGACACCAATTCTCTTTCTCCCTCAGCAAAATCAAAAGGAGTACGATTAGTTTCTGCTAATATTGATCTAACCCAACATAATCTTAAAGGAAATATTAAAAAAACAAATCAAACTATATTTTGATAATTTATAAATATTATTAAATTATAATCTATAATTATTACAATTCTAGATAATAAAATTATTGCCAATCTAACTTCATAAGAAATAGTTTGAGCAACAGCACGTAAACCTCCTAATAAAGAATAATTTGAATTTGAAGATCAACCCGCTACTATTACTGTATAAACTCCTAATCTTATACAACATAAAATAAATAAAATTCCTAAATTAAATCTAATTAAATTAAAATAATAAGGAATTACTATTCAAATTATTAAAGATAAAATAAAACCAACGACAGGAGAAAAATAATATATAATATAATTAGAAAAATTAGGATAAGTTTGTTCTTTAGTAAATAATTTAATAGCATCTGAAAAAGGTTGTAAAATCCCTATAAAACCTAATTTATTTGGTCCTTTACGAATTTGAATATAACCTAAAACCTTACGCTCTAATAAAGTTAAAAAAGCAACTCCAATTAAAACCCCAATAATTAAAATTAATAAACCAATAAAAATTAAATAAATATCATATAATATCATTTACTATCTATATAATTAAATTATACATTTATGACTTCTAAAATCATTACATTTTTCTGCCAAAATAGTAATAATTTTATATATATATATATATATATATATTATAAAAAATTTAAATTAAAATTTTTAATTTTAAAAATTTAATAAAATTCTCCATATTATAAAATTTAATTTAAATATTTAATCCTTTCGTACTAAAATATTTTAATTTTTAAAAGATAGAAACCAACCTGGCTTACACCGGTTTGAACTCAGATCATGTAAGATTTTAATGATCGAACAGATCAAAATTTTAAACTTCTGCATTTAAATTTTATCTTAATCCAACATCGAGGTCGCAAACTCTTTTTTTTATGTGAACTAAAAAAAAAAATTACGCTGTTATCCCTAAGGTAATTTTTTCTTATAATCAATAAAATTGGATCAAATAATCACTTATATATGTTTTTTTTTTTAAAAAAAGTTTTTTTTATTTTTCTATCACCCCAATAAAATAATTAATAAAAATTTTAATTATTATTTATATAAATAATTTTAATTATATTAAATATAAAACTCTATAGGGTCTTCTCGTCTTTTTAATTTATTTTAACTTTTTAATTAAAAAATTAAATTTTATAATTTAATTAAGAGACAGTTTATATTTCATCCAATCTTTCATACAAGTCATCAATTAAATGACTAATGATTATGCTACCTTTGTACAGTCAATATACTGCAGCCCTTTAATTAAAAATCAGTGGGCAGATTAGACTTTAAATTATTATCAAAAAGACATGTTTTTGTTAAACAAGTGAATATAAATTTTTGCCGAATTCCTTTTAACTAATTTAACTTTTAATTTATCTTATTTATTAAACATTATAATTATATACTAATTTTATCATTATATCTAATCTTAATTTATTAAAAATTATTTTTTTATAAAAAAATAAATAATTTAATTAAATTTTATTTTTACATGAAATTATTTATAATAAATTATAATTAATCAACAATTTAAATTATATAATTTTCAAAAATAAATTAATTTATATTATATTTATTTAATTTAAAGCTTATCCCTTAAAATATAAAATTAAATTTTTTTTTTATTAATTAATAAATAAAAAAAAAAATTAATTTAAAATTAAATTTTTTTCTAAAAAAACTAGATATATTTAAGAACGATTTAACATTTCATTTCCAATTAACTATTAAAAATATTTTTACTACAATAACTTTTTTAATTAATTATCTCTCTTAAATTCGAGAATTTCTATAAACAAAGAATATTTTTTAATAAACTCTGATACACAAGATACATTAAATAAAAATTACTTTAAACTAATTTTTTTTTCATTTATTTCAAAATTCTTTCACAATACATAATTCACTATAAATTTTTTAATTTATTCTATTAAAATACTATAACCCCCATTAAATATTTAATACTTTTTTTTAAAAATTCTTTTATTAATTTAATTTTTATTTATTAATTTTTCCCCTCAAATTAATTAAATTTTAATATCTTTTCAATGTAAATGAAATACTTTTTAATCAAGCTCTAATTTGTTCTTTCTAGAAACACTTTCCAGTACCTCTACTTTGTTACGACTTATTTCAATTTATTAATATATGAAAGCGACGGGCAATATGTACATATTTCAATTTTTAATCATTTTATTTAATTAAATAAAATTACATTTAAATCCAATTTCAATTAATTTTTCCAAATTAATATTCATTTAAATAATTTTATTGTAATCCATTATATTCTTAATTATTATCTGCATCTTGATCTGATTTAATTTTATTTTTAATTTTAAAATATTATTTTTATTAAAAAATATTTTTTTAACAACGATATACAAAATTAAAAATTAAGTAAATTTATTCGTGGACTATCAATTATTAAACAGATTCCTCTAAATGAACTAAAATACCGCCAAATTGTTTAAGTTTCAATAAATAATTAACTACTATTTTAGTATTCAAATTTAAAATTTTAATAATAGGGTATCTAATCCTAGTTTTTATAAAAATTTATTAAATCATAAATTTTAAATAATATTTTATTAAATTAAAATTTCACTTAATAATTTAAAATTTATATTATTTTAATTATATATTATTAATTAATTTAACTAATAAAATTTAATTTAATCTTTGTTTAACCGCAACTGCTGGCACAAAATTTGTTATTAATTTTCATATTACTAAATATTAATTTCTTAAATATTTAAAATTAATTACTAATTATATAAATTAAATTTATTATTAAAATAAACTTAAATTAACACTAAAATTTATATGTAAAATAAACTTTAAATAAATTTTCCAAACTACAAAAATTTTTATTTATATGTATAATTTTACATATAGATTTTTTTTTTTTTTTTTTTATATTAAACATTTAATATAAATTTATAATTTTATATTAAAATATTTAATTTAATTATTAAACATTAAATAATCTCTTTTTTTTTCTCTTTATAATATTCATATTAAAACCTAATTTGGAAATTAAACAATATATATTCTTAAAAATTATAAAATATTAATATAATTAATATTCATTTTTCTTAATTAAGTTATTGTATTATAAATATATTAATATATATATATATATATGAATTTATATTTATATTAATTATATAAAAATTTAATATATATATATATATATGAATATATTTATAATATTTCTATTTAAATAAGTTCCAAACCATTTTTAATAAATTTACATTTAAATAAAAAAAAAAAAA